TCAATAAAAGTTATAAAAGAAGTTAATCGTAAATAAGAAGATTGTTTACGAATAAGCACTAATAAAATTTCGCACTCAAATACATAAGAATTGTATAGGAACCAAAAGAATCTTTTATTTTCTTTCGAAAAAACATAAATAGATTTCTTCTGAGTAATGGGGAGATTATTCCAATTATGGTATTCGTGAAGAAATAATTGCAATAAGTGTAAAAAGGGAACATCTTGGATCCAGCACTGAAGGATTTGAACCAAGATTTCCATATGGATGGGATGAGGTATTAGTATATCTAAAACATAATTTAAATGCAATAATTTGTCCTCTAAAAAAGGAAAAATTGAATGAATTGATCGTAAATTATGATATTTGGGTATTTCTTTTTTTTCTAAATAAGATACTAATCGCAAGGAAAATGGAATTTCCACAATAATTGCAAAACTTTCTGATATAATTTGAGAATAAAAACGAGAATAAAAAAAAAATTTGCGGGTGTGCCCAACAAATAAATTTTGGTTAGAATAATTAACCGAAGAAATCAAAGAATTCTTTTGATAGATTCGAGTAATTAAACGTTTTACAAGTGATAAACTAGATTTTTTATCATAACCAAAAACTTCTACGGGTTCATAAAAAATCAAACCATTTAAACCATGATCATGAGCAAGTGCATAAATATACTCCTGAAAGAGTAACGGATATAGGAAATATTGTTGCCAAGATCTACCTTTTTCTAAATATCCTTGTAATTCTTCCATTGACTTCAATTTCTACTTGAACCAGAAACAATAGGTATTTCTTGTATTATCAAATTATACATAGTGCAATACGGTCAGAACAGAGTATGGTATGTATCATGTATGAAAAAAATATATATATATACCCCGGAAATACAGAATCCAATCAACAGATCTTTTTCCTCTCCCCTTCTATCCAATGGGCCAATGGGTTTATCTTCGTTTTATTAAAATATCAGAGGATCAAAAATCTTTTATTTTTGCAACCCGATCGCTCTTTTGACTTTGGAAAATTTTTTTTTGTCAGTATACTGTTTCTTCTACACATTAGTTTCCAATCCATAATAGAAAATAGTTAGGATTTTTTTTTATTCTTAAAAAAAAGAATCAAAGGTCCATTCACAGGAGACCCCTTCCCCACATCAGGCACTAAGTTATTTTTAACGTTTAATTAGATCGGGAAATTATGCAAATTAAGAATAGAAGCTCGTTGCTTTTTTTTTACCAGAATTAGAGCCATAGAGCTCTATCCATTTATTCACTAGACCAAACTCTAACTGTGAATTTCTTAAAAGAAAAAAAACAAGAAAGAATATAATAAGAAATTCACAAAATAAAAGTAGAATTTCATTTTTTCTTATTATTTTATTACGACATGCGGTTTTTTCCATCCATTACCTTTCAGGATCAGTCGTGGTCTTATAGACTCTACCAAAAGTATGGACGAATTCGTTACTTCATCCAAATGTGTAAAAAACCATAATCGCACTTAAAAGCCGAGTACTCTACCATTGAGTTAGCAACCCAGATAAATACGTATATACAAGCGGAAAAATGGAATTGAACTATACAACTACGTAAAAACATTGAATTTTGAATTCAAAATAAATATAAAGGAAAGATTGGATGATCAATTAAACAAAATAGCAAAGTAGATCGGATTAAACAGATAAAAAAATGTAAAAATTTACATTTAAAGACTACCCCCCCTCTTTTTTTAGAAAATCAAAAAATTTTTGATTTTCGTTAAAAAAATAGATTTATATCTTGTATAACAAAAGGAAAAACCCATAAGATCGGAATAAACAGATCTATTTATCTACGATCGAATTATATTTGTTCGATACACCATTGTCAATATGAATAAATTGTTGAGAAAAAAAATGAAATAAAAAAAAATTACACAAAATAAAGATTTGTGTTGGATTGGCACAACAAGAAATATGGTAAATAAATAATAGAAATATAAAACATAATATAGAACAAGAAAAGAGCAAATTGTGAGTAAATAATTACCCCACAAATGTATACTAGTTACCTTTCTTTTTTATAAATTTTTATTTATGAAGCTTTTTCTTTTAAAAATTCTGCTTTTCTTAAAATATCATGAACAGTTCTTGTAGGTTGAGCACCTTTTTCAAGGAAATAGCGAATAGCAGGAACGTTTAAATAAGTTTGATTTTGTATTGGATCATAAAAACCCACCTTTCGAAGATCTCTTCCTTCTCGTCGGGATCGAACATCAATTGCAACGATTTGATAGATCGCTCATTGGGATAGATATAGATAAATAACCCCCCCCTAGAAACGTATAAGAGGTTTTCTCCTCATACGGCTCGAGAAAAAATGATTCTAATATTTCTGTATATAATGTCAAATCAAAATCAAATATATTAAAATTAAAAAATTTATGAATTAGACTATGATTTAAGTTTTTTTGTTCTTACTTATTACTTACATAAAAAAAAAAGAAAAAAATAAATATCATTCGTACTCATAACTCAAGTTGAGTAATTCTGAAAAAGTCCGAAGGTAAATCCTTAGGCATTTCTTGAGTCGTCTCTAATCTCTTTTGTTTGTTTCGTCTCGAATCTATTTTTAGTCCCCATCATTATACTAAAAATAAACTATTGAGACAATTGAAAATAGTGTTTCCTTGTTCCGGAATTCTTTCTCTTTACTTTTTAAAATCATTAGGTTTAGACATTACTTCGGTGATCCTTACCCCCCCTTTTTTTTTTCAAAATGGCAGCAACATACCTTTTGTTTTTTGTTATTTCTTTCTATGGTCTATGGAAAGATAATATGAACGATTTATTCCTTTGTAATGTAATATAAAATTTTTTTTTGATTTCATTTCAAACTTGTTCGGATTTGAATCCTTCAATTTTCAATTTAAATTTCTATATTGAGGATATACTTACAAAGTAGTCTAATTTATTAATTGTTACTAACCCTAGATTCGCCCCCCCGATAAATGAATCAATACGTTTTGCTCGAGCTCCATCATGTACTATTCTGTTCCTATTTACCAACCCAATACAAATTAGGTTCCTAACAGGAACAGAACAAACTATGTCGATTCAAGAGCATCTTCATTCCTATAGAAAATAGCGGATGTAAGAATCCACAGTGAATTATGTCCTTCAAGTCGCACGTTGCTTTCTACCACATCGTTTTAAACGAAGTTTTACCATAACATTCCTCTCATTTAAAATTTTATTTTGAACCGGTATGGAATTGATTCACTATGGAATCATGAATAGTCATTGGCTCAATGGTACATAATATTTTTTATGTATGTATCTATGTAGAGGTAAATAATTATCTGGAAAAAGTCTTATATTATAAAGGATTTAATTCGCCCCTCTATCCTATGGAGTGAAAGGAATTTCGAAAAAAAAATAAATGGATTTACTTAAATCTAATTAAAATCTTCAACAATCATTCGGGATGTTAAATTATGAAAATGAAAAAATTCTTCTCGAACAAATAAACTCTAAATCTCAAAAGAATGGCCCTATAGGTTTTCCAATTCCGGAATAAAATCAGTTATTAACAAAATATAAGCTATTCCAATAACTCGAAAAAGTCATAAGTTTCTCTATATCTATAATATAGATTTAAAAAATTTCTTCGAGTACTCAGGTTAATAAAAAAAGAGTTTTTGTTTTCATGAGTATGAAATAGAAAAGGTCTCGTGTAAAGTATAAAGTAAAATTGAATTCGGTATTCTTTCAGATGAAAAACAAAATTAGAATCAAGAATCGAATCTTTAGGTTCAAAAATCTTTTCGCCAATTACATAAAGTAAAGCAAATAGAATATAAGAATTTCCATCTATTTAATATTAATAGATACATTACGTGAATTTCCAATTATTCATTTGAATAAGATAAAAAAGGGGGATCCGGAGCAATTTGGTTTTACTTTTTTTACTGGTTTAGAAATTTTAAGACGAACAAGAAAAGAAGAAAATTCATACCAAAAACCACGTAATCTTTAGTCTCCATGTACAGTATGTAAGATACACACTTTTCTTTAGGCTTTCTTTCCTTGGGTTGGGGAATTGAATAGAAAATTTTTTTCTATTTCAATTCAGAATTACATAATGCGAGAATTCACATTTCATGGAACAAAGAGTTTACCTAAGTAACTTACTTCAATATGACTATTCAAATAGTAGTCTCTGAGGGGTAATGATATACCAAAAAATGGTTTTGAATTTAGAATTCAATGAAATATCTTTATTTCTACCCGTACACTCAATCGCATTTGTGAGAAACTAAATGAAAAAAGTCTAATTCTTATAGAAAAATCAGAACAAAAGGTGAGATCACATTATCTCATATCCAAGATTAAAGAAAAAAATTTCCAAGCTTAAAGAGAAATTTGTTAAAGAGAAGAATCTTTCCTTTCTCATAGAGACACTCTGGGACGGAAGGATTCGAACCTCCGAATAACGGGACCAAAACCCGTTGCCTTACCACTTGGCCACGCCCCATTTCTATTTCAAATTTCTCTTCGATACTAATAAACACTAATAGATACTAATAAACACTAATATTAGTCGTTCGTCAATCCCAACTCAAATATATATGAAATATATTACTGCTAGGATTCAACACATGGAAATATAGAAAAAATGATTGATCATTCCATAAAATTCAATTAAGATATTGTATGAAACTCAAATTCCTTGTATTCTCATTTGAGAATGAAAGGGAAGATTTTTGATTTGAGAATTTTTGAAGAACAAGAAGGTTTTTTGACCCACCTTTTCATTTTTCCCTCATAAAAAGAACTCAATCAAAATCTAATTTTCTAATCTACAAGAATGAAATGTTTGTTATGCTTAATATCTTTAGTTTAATCTGTATCTGTCTTAATTCTACCCTTTATTCGAGTAGTTTTTTATTCGGCAAATTGCCCGAGGCTTATGCCTTTTTCAATCCTATCGTAGATGTTATGCCTGTCATACCTGTACTATTTTTGCTCTTAGCCTTTGTTTGGCAAGCTGCTGTAAGTTTTCGATAAAATCTTTAATGCTCCAAAAAATTCATGATTTATCCGAAACAAATTTTCTATAAATTTATAAGATCTTAAAAATTTAACATTATGAATCCCCCATTCAAAAATAGAAATTCTTGTATTATATTGAATAACCGCGCGGTGATAAATTTTGATCAACTTATTTCCTCGTTCTGACCTTCCAGTAAACAAGGACTTTCTAAAGATCCCACAATACCAAATAATGGATATGACCAAAAATTTTGGGTAATGAAGGAATCAGAATCTTGCTTTTCTTATTATTATTACATACCTTTTTCAAGAAAAGATTCCACTTCATTTTTTTTTTATTTTTGGGGTGTTATGTCAACATAGTGTATGTGATAAAAAATAGGCAATCCATTTCCCTTTTCAAAAAAAAATCTTGGAGATTGTGTAATGCTTACTCTCAAACTCTTTGTTTACACAGTAGTAATATTTTTTGTTTCTCTCTTCATCTTTGGATTCTTATCTAATGATCCGGGCCGCAATCCTGGACGTGAGGAATAAAAAATACGATTTTGAAAGTCTGAAGCGATCGGGGGGGGCGGAGAGAGAGGGATTCGAACCCTCGGTACAAATAACTCGTACAACGGATTAGCAATCTGCCGCTTTAGTCCACTCAGCCATCTCTCCCAATTCAAATTGCAAATTTTTTATGTGATGTGACACGCGAAGTAAAAAAGATTGAAATTGAAAAAGCGCGTTTTTCTTTATTTTTATTATTCAAATATTCTTATTATAATTATATAAGTATTATAAATTATATATATAATATAAGAATAAAATAACAGTAATGTAATAGAAATATAGTAATATGGATATATTCTATATAAATATATTTCTATTAAACTAGATAAGAGATCTATTTATTTGATTAGTAATTTAATTTAGATAATGTAATAATTCGACACAGATATCTTATCTTCAATAGAATAGATATAGAAAAAAACCTTACTTCCTTGATTTTCATTTTGTAAGAAAGGTCCATTCCCCCGGCCTGGTTAAGTACTGGCCGGGCTATTACATTACTTCTGATGAATCAATCATTTCATAGATCAAAGGATTTCATTTTTTGTTTTTATTATATCAAATCAAAGATACTTGTTATTGAAGTTATTGAAGTAACAATAAAGACAATTTTCATCTCCATTTAAAGTGTAATTTCTTAGTATTATTAATATAATACTATAGAATATGAATACTATAGAATATGAAAATGAAAGAATATTCAAATTCTTTCATTTTTATTTTTTATTAATTAGTATTAAGTATTATTTTGAATTTTTAGTCTTTTTTCTCAATTTAGTTAATTATTTAACTGGAAAAAAACACATACAGATATTAAACAATATAATAGCAAAAATGAAAACACATATGTTATAACATATATAACATAACTCTTTTATTTGTTCAAGGGACTCCGAATTCAAATTCAAAAATCCGTCAGTTGAGGGGAAAGTAAAAAAAATGAGGAATTCGTCGTGGTTATAGGCCAGCTTCGCTAATTCCTTCAATTTGGGACTGTCAGTAATGACTTATAACAAGTGAAAAATGAGACCTTTTGCTTTATCTTTATTCTAATTTTATTAGAATTTGGTTATTTTAAAAAACTTTCTGTACTTCGCCTTCAAGGACCCCCAGTCCGGGGGGATGGGGATAAAGTGTCAACGCTCAAGTTTTAATAAGTCTGATGCTATTAAGATAGCATCTCATTCCTTTGTTCGACAAAAAAAAGGTATATTCATATATAATAATGAATATGAAGCGGGTATAGTTTAGTGGTAAAAGTGTGATTCGTTCAATTAATAACTTAAAAAGTTAAGGGGTCTTTCGGGTTTTTCATATTCCGATCAAAAAAAAACTTTATTTCCTGAAAAGAGTTTAATCCTTTTCCCCTCAATAGTCTATTTGAGGAAAAATAGAAATTCTCACGATTTGTATCCAAAGTTCAATTGAAATTGAATAAAAAGGTTATAGAGTCACGAAGCATAATTAAAAAAAATTGGATCAAATCTTTCAATTAAAATGAATAAGTAAAGGATCTATGGATGAAGATAAAAAACATAAGTACATTTCCAATCGTAACTAGATCTTCCATTTTTGTCTTGTAAAGATAAGATTAAAGCCAAATAGCTAGAAAATGGTGGTTTTGGTTTACTAGAACCATCAGCATATTATTTTAGCTCGGTGGAAATTAAATTCTTTTCCTCAGGATCCCTCGAGTGGAAATAGGGAACGAAGTAACTAGATTAGACGGATTTGGGATAATAGAATCTCCCTCCTCTAGAGGGATCATCTAGAAAGCAAGTGGCTTTGGGTGTCTTTAACAAGAAAAGCTGACATAGATGTTATGGATCTCATTTTTGTTTCTGGGAATACATCAATCTTCCATAAAGGAGCCGAATGAAACAAAATTTTCATGTTCGGTTTTGAAT